AATATGATAATATCCTCCGGTCTTGAGGGAATTGCCCGGATAGAGATTCAAAAAAGAATTGATCTAATTCAAGTCATAATATATATAGGATTTCCAAAATTTTTACTAGAAAATAGACCGCGAAGAGTTGAAGAATTACAAATGAATGTACAAAAAGAACTTAATTGTGTGAACCGAAAGATAAACATTGCTATTACAAGAATTGCAAATCCTTATGGACACCCCAATATTCTTGCCGAATTTATAGCCGGCCAATTAAAAAATAGAGTTTCTTTTCGCAAAGCAATGAAAAAAGCTATTGAATTAACTGAACAGGCAGATACAAAAGGAATTCAAGTACAAATTGCAGGGCGTCTTGACGGAAAAGAAATTGCGCGCGCCGAATGGATCAGAGAAGGTAGAGTTCCTCTACAAACCATTGGAGCTAAAATTGATTATTGTTCCTATACAGTTCGAACTATATACGGGATATTAGGAATCAAAATTTGGATATTTGTAGACGAAGAAAAATAAGAGTTTACGTGTCTTTAGAGTCTACCCTTTAATGGAAATGAACTAAACCAAAAACGAACTCTTTGTATGTTCAATAAAAAAAAATGAAAAATTCCGCAATTCTATAGGGTTGAATAAAAATTCGATTTATTTTTTTATATAATTGCTATGCTTAGTGTGTGACTCGTTGGTTTTTTTAGGGCTCGGATTCAAAACAATGGACCGTCCTGTAGTATGAACTAATAACCATAGCACTAATAACCAACTCATTGCTTCGCATTATCTGAATCCAAAGAACCAGTCAAGATATAATATATCGATCATATCGTTGTAGCAACTGAAATTTTTTTCCAGAAACCCAAAAACCCAATTTGATTGTGGGTTGTGAAGTTATACGTTGTGAAGGAAAAAAGAAAAGCATGCGGATAAATGGAAGGATGAGAGAAAGAGAGAAATAAAATATCAACGATATAAGATTCCAATATGTAAGGTCTGTGAGTTATCTCATAAACAACAGTATAATACAGCATCAATAATGATTCATCCATAATTAGATGAATCAGCTCCTAGAACAAAAAATAAAGAGCCTCGAGCCAATAAAAACTGAGAAAATTGACTTAAGAAAAAATTTAATTACGGACTCCGTTGGAGAATTCAGACCTAACCATTCATGGAGAAGCAATGGGAACGACGGAACCCGTGAATAAAGAAAATTCTATTGGAAATGAATCTTAATGATTTATTGGGTGGGATGGCGGAACGAACCCGGGAACTAAACTATTCTTTTATTCGGAGAGGCCATGAACTAACCCTACAACTGAAATAGATATTGAAAGAGTAAATATTCGCCCGCGAAAGTTTGATTTTATTGGATTGATTAATTTTGATAGATCCGATATAGTAAAAGGCAAAACAAAATAAAGATTTTTCTATTTTCTAATGGTAAAAAAATAGATTAATTAGATGAAATTTAGAAATTTCAAAGAATAATACGCTTCAGTATATTATTCATTAAATCCCTGTATACCTTGATAAAATCGTTTTTAGTCCTTTCATTCGCGAGGAGCTGGATGAGAAGAAACTCTCATGTCCTGTTCTGTAGTAGAGATGGAATTGAGAAAGAACCATCAATTATAACCCCAAAAGAACAAGATTTCGTAAACAACATAGAGGAAGAATGAAAGGAATATCTTATCGAGGTAATCATATTAGTTTCGGCAGATATGCTCTTCAAGCACTTGAACCCGCTTGGATCACATCTAGACAAATCGAAGCAGGGCGCCGAGCGATGACACGAAATGTACGGCGTGGTGGAAAAATATGGGTACGTATATTTCCAGACAAACCAGTTACAGTAAGACCCACGGAAACCCGTATGGGGTCCGGGAAAGGATCCCCCGAATATTGGGTAGCCATCGTTAAACCGGGTAGAATCCTTTATGAAATGAGTGAAGTCGCTGAAAATATCGCTCGAAGGGCTATTTCAATAGCGGCGTCCAAAATGCCTATAAGAACTCAATTCATTATTTCTGGATAGCAATGTCGAACCAAAGGAAAAAATCTTGGGTATAATTTCTTTTTTTTTTTACTTCGTCCTTTCAGTGCTTTATTTAAAATTAAACATTAAAAAAAACAGATTCAAAAAACGACATGATTCAACCTCAAACCCATTTGAATGTAGCGGACAATAGCGGTGCCCGAGAATTAATGTGTATTCGAATCATAGGAGCCAGTAATCGTAGATATGCTCATATTGGTGACGTTATTGTTGCTGTGATCAAGGAAGCAGTACCAAATACGCCTCTAGAAAGATCCGAAGTGATCAGGGCTGTAATTGTACGTACTTGTAAAGAACTCAGACGAGATAACGGTATGATAATACGTTATGATGACAATGCCGCAGTTGTCATTGATCAAGAAGGAAATCCAAAGGGAACTCGAGTTTTTGGTGCGATCGCCCGAGAATTGAGACAGTTGAATTTTACTAAAATAGTTTCATTAGCGCCTGAAGTATTATAAGATGAGACCACGATATATCCATAGTATTCAAATACAATAGATAAATACAAATTTAGTAGAGTATGTCTCATGCATATACTTTATAATAATTTTCATAAAAAAAAGAACATGTTGATTATATAAAAATTCGAACGCAACAAAAATTGGAGTTTATCATGGGCAAGGACACTATTGCTGACATAATAACTTGTATACGAAATGCTGACATGAATCGAAAAGGAACGGTTCGAATAGCATCTACTAACATCACCGAAAACTTTGTTAAAATACTTTTGCAAGAGGGTTTTATAGAAAACGTAAGGAAACTCGTGGAAAACAAAAAAGAGTTTTTGGGTTTAACCCTACGACATAGAAGGAATCGGAAAGGACCGTATAGACCCATTTTAAATTTAAAACGAATCAGTCGACCCGGTCTACGAATCTATTTTAACTATGAACGAATTCCTAGAAGTTTAGATGGGATGGGGATTGTAATTCTCTCTACTTCTCGGGGTATAATGACAGACCGAGCGGCTCGACTAGAAAGAATCGGCGGAGAGATTTTGTGTTATATATGGTAATTATTCTTCTATCCAAATTGTATTTGGAGCTTCCTTTTGTGTTGTGAAAAAAAAATATGTTAGATGGTTTAGCCAACGAAGTAAGATTCGAGGTTATGTTTCGGGAAGGATCTGACCTAGTTTTATACATATACTATCGGTGGATATAGTTAAAATTGAAGGAAGTCATTATGATTCAAATAGAGGGCGTATATTTTATAGACTACACAAAAGGATTTGAGTGAGTAGGTGATTTTTCAACACCCCTTTCATGGGGATACAATTTACGGTTCAAAAATTTCAAGAAACTTATTTTCTTCCAATACCAATTAAGTAGATTCGAAATTCATTTAAGGCATAACAATTATGAAAATAAGGGCTTCCGTTCGGAAAATTTGTGAAAAATGTCGACTGATCCGCAGGAGGGGACGGATTATAGTAATTTGTTCCAACCCGAGACATAAACAAAGACAAAGATAATCTTTTGAATCTTTTGAAAAGGGACTCTAGAAAAGAAACGACGAATAAATCAAAAAAAAACAAGATCGTTTTGACATGAAATGGATATATCCATATATCTCTGACTTATATTTATGAAATGATCAAATATGGCACAAATATGGCAAAATCTACAACAAGAAGTGGTTCACGTAGGACTGGACGGATTGGTTCGCGTAAAAGTGGACGTCGAATACCAAAGGGCGTTATTCATGTTCAAGCAAGTTTCAACAACACCATCGTGACTGTTACGGATGTACGGGGTCGGGTAATTTCTTGGTCCTCGGCCGGTACTTGTGGATTCAGGGGTACAAGAAGAGGTACGCCCTTTGCTGCTCAAACCGCAGCAGGAAGTGCTATTAGAGCAGTAACGGATCAAGGTATGCAACGAGCAGAAGTCATGATAAAGGGTCCTGGTCTCGGAAGAGATGCAGCATTACGAGCTATTCGTAGAAGCGGTATCCTTTTAAATTTCGTACGGGATGTAACCCCTATGCCACATAATGGTTGCAGACCCCCTAAAAAAAGACGGGTGTAGAAATAGAAAAGATTTCAAGAGAAAAAAAATGACTCAACGATCTGACAAATAATATTACTATGGTTCGAGAGAAAGTCAAAGTTTCTACTGGGACACTACAGTGGAAGTGTGTTGAATCAAGAACAGACAGTAAGCGTCTTTATTATGGACGCTTTATTTTGTCTCCACTTATGAAAGGTCAAGCCGACACAATAGGCATTGCGATGCGAAGAGTTTTGCTTGGAGAAATAGAAGGAACGTGTATTACACGCGCAAAATCTGAGAAAATCCCACATGAATATTCTACCATAGTGGGTATTCAAGAATCGGTACATGAAATTTTAATGAATTTGAAAGAAATTGTATTGAGAAGTAATCTTTATGGAATTTGTGACGCGCTTATTTGTGTCAAAGGTCCGGGATATGTAACTGCTCAAGACATCCTCTTGCCACCTTCTGTGGAAATCGTTGATAAGACGCAGCATATAGCTAGCCTAACAGAACCAATTGATTTTTGTATTGGATTACACATCGAGAGGAGTCGAGGATATAATATAAAAACGCCAAATAACTTTCAAGACGAAAATTGTTATCCTATAGATGCTTTATTCATGCCTGTTCGAAATGCGAATCATAGTATTCAGTCTTATGGGAATGACAATGAAAAACAAGAGATCCTTTTTATAGAAATATGGACAAACGGGAGTTTAACTCCTAAAGAAGCACTTCATGAAGCCTCCCGGAGTTTGATTGATTTATTTATTCCCTTTCTCCAGGCAGCAGACGAAAACTTACATTTCGAGAACAATCAATACAAGGTTACTTTACCCCTTTTTACTTGTCATGATAGATTGGCTAAACTAACGAAAAAGAAAAAAGAAATCGCATTGAAATCAATTTTTATTGACCAATCAGAATTGTCTCCCAGGGTCTAT